AAAGAATTTCTTAGTTATCCAATAACAAGTAACAGTAGTAGATAGTATTCGATGAAAGAAAGAGAACAATGAATAAAATAATGGGAACAATCAATATTCGCGAAGCACGCATTGTTGTATTAGATCTAAGGGTTCTTTCTTGACCTAACTACCTAACTAGAAGTTATAATATGGAAAGACAAAATGTGGAACCTATAAAGGAAAAGATAATAGGAATTTTTTAGAATCTAATTGAACCAAAATACAGATTTTATTTTTTCGAGTGATCTGATCGTGCGATATCTTTTTTTTTTTCTCATTCGAGATACTATGTGAATGAACCTACTATTGAATCTAATGAGTTAAAATTAAAGTAAAAAGTAAAAGAAAAGATTTTATTGTTATAAGGGCACTCTTCGTTCCAAAATATAAAATGTATTCGATACAATTAAAAAAGAAATGATCAAAATAGAAATGATTTTCTAATTTTGTTTCATAGTGACGCAAAGAAAGTTTCATTTTTGAATGAAGTTACACGGCACAGTTCTTATTTTATTATTAGTTTACTCAAGAGTTGCTCAATGAATCTGTTGATTCGGAATCACGGTATGGGTAGATGCCACAGATAATGAATCGATTTCTTTTTATACCTCTGTCACTCTATCTTTGTTAGTGCCGCCTATAATAATTGATTGATGAATCAAAAACTTTCAATTTAACTTATTCTTTCAATTGGTATTTTTGTTTATCCTCGTATCTCGCAAAAATGGAAACTTAGGTAAGTGCTTTATAAACATATGTATAATAAAGAACATATTTCATTTAGCTCCTTCATGCCTACTATAACTAGTTATTTCGGTTTTCTACTAGCGGCTTCAACTATAACCTCAGTCCTATTTATTGGTCTAAGCAAGATACGGCTTATTTGAAATTAATCGAATAAACAATTCATAAAGAGAAACCTTTCCGTGAGATTCCATGTATTCTATGAGTTCCTTACCGTGTCAATTGCCAATTCTTGGTCATTGCGATTCATGGGCAATTCGGATTAAGATTTAGGGATAGATATTACCTCTCTTTTCCCCTTTTCAAACAAATTGAAATGAAATGATTGAAGTTTTTCTATTTGGAATCGTCTTAGGTCTAATTCCTATTACTTTGGCTGGATTATTCGTAACTGCATATTTACAATACAGACGTGGTGATCAGTTGGACCTTTGATTAATTAACATCTCTTTTTTTGATTGACCTCCTCTTTTCTTTATTCTTTAATCCACAGGAGGTCAAATTCAGATTGCTGTTCAAGTTAGTGAAGTTAGTTCAGTGTAATTCCAACTAACAAAAACGGAATCACGCTCTGTAGGATTTGAACCTACGACATTGGGTTTTGGAGACCCACGTTCTACCAAACTGAACTAAGAGCGTTTTCTTATCACAATAGATAAGACTATAAAGAAAAGGATTCTTTTTGTAACTCCAACACATCTTGTATGCATATACTATTATAGTATCATAAAATGAAAAATTATGTATATCCAATTTTAATTGATCTCAATTGATTCTTCGTTACTGCTCAGAGGAGAAGTAATAGGTAGGGATGACAGGATTTGAACCCGTGACATTTTGTACCCAAAACAAACGCGCTACCAAGCTGCGCTACATCCCTTTCAATTGGTCTACAGTGTCATTGTAGAGAATACCTGTCTTGTTTTCCACATCCTTATTTCCTCCATTGATATACACAATTTTTCTTCCCATTTCTTCTTTTTTTTTTTATCATATTATTATATATTAACATATAATAATAAAAGACTTATATACATATAAAATATGAAACCCACCCTAAAAATGAAATAAAAAATAAATGAATATTTTTGGGGAATGCTCAGGAGTAAAGAAACTTCTTTTTATGTTTTAAGAAAAAGAAAATCTTATCTAGCGAATCTTCAATTTGAATCGGGAATTCTGTGTACAAATACAAGTGGTCCATATGCATCTGATCATATATGTATTACCATTATGTATTACAATAAATAAGGAGGATTTAAAATGCGAGATCTAAAAACATATCTTTCCACGGCACCGGTACTAAGTACTATATGGTTCGGGTCCTTAGCAGGTCTATTGATAGAGATTAATCGTTTATTCCCGGATGCGTTGACATTCCCTTTTTTTAATTAACATGAGAAGGGGTGAAGAATATTAGAGATACAATCAAATATCTGTGACTAATTCCTTTCCCCCTCCTCTTTTTTTCTCTTTTTTAGAATTTTATAAGGGAGGAGTAAGAGAAAGAATAAAAGTGGATTTAACCTCAGCGAAACTCGGGTTCAGACTCGAATCAAATTAAGAATAGAGGGAAAACGTAAATGTAAATGTTGGTCTAGTGCAAGAGTATCATACAAGATCCTTAAATTAAATACTGTACTGCGATTAGAAATATAGTTATAGTTAGAAATCATTGTATTACTTATTATTTACTATTACTCTATTGATATTGATTACAACGAAATCCTTCATATCATAATTGGATTTTGAGTTAGCAACTTCTATTTTTTTTCCTTACTTTCTTCGGATCGAAAATAGAAGACTTGAATGAATAAAAAAAAAACAAAGGAGGTTCATGGCCAAGAGTAAAGATGCCCGAATAAGGGTTCTTTTGGAATGTACTAATTGTGTACGAGGCGGTGTTAATAAGGAATCAACAGGCATTTCCAGATATATTACTGAAAAAAATCGACACAATACGCCCGGTCGATTGGAATTGCAAAAATTCTGTCCCTATTGTTATAAACATACGATTCATGGGGAGATAAAAAAATAGATCGAACCGAGGGCCTGTGTGTCACCCTTCCAAGGAACAGTAAAAATAATATAGTAAAATAATATAGTATATAATATTATATAATATATATAACATATATTTAAATAGAAATAAACCAAATCCTATTTCTGAATTCTAATTCATTTTTGATCCGAACGAAATAGGATTTTCGGGATAAGGAATAAACAAACCATGGATAAATCCAAGCGACCTTTTCTTAAATCCAAGCGATCTTTTCGTAGGCGTTTGCCCCCGATCCAATCGGGGGATCGAATTGATTATAGAAACATGAGTTTAATTAGTCGATTTATTAGTGAACAAGGAAAAATATTATCTAGACGAGTGAATAGATTGACTTTGAAACAACAACGATTAATTACTATTGCTATAAAACAAGCTCGTATTTTATCTTCGTTACCTTTTCTTAATAATGAGAAACAATTTGAAAGAACCGAGTCGACCGCTAGAACTACTGGTCTTAGAACCAGAAATAAATAGGCTTACTCTTCAATTGAATCGAAATTCCAATTCGAACTCAAACGCGGATTTGATGTTTTGTTCGAAAAATCTAAGAATCGAGATTTGATTGTTGTGTTGTAAGAAACAAAAATAATCGGGGAAGAAGAAGAAATCCTTTTTTTTTTATTGAACATATTCCTTCATTTTGACGACTTTATCATATTTTATCATACTAATTTAGAATCTACCTTCCCGGAGTTCATTCTCCGGGGAACTCCATTTATTTAAATCATTAAATCATTCCGGTGAATTCTTTACAATCTCTTTATTTTATGATCTCATTGGAAATCATATAAAGACAATTCCTATTGGATATAGCTATTTGTGCAAGTATTTTACGATTAAGAAGTAACTGCCTCTTGTACAGATCGTGTATAAATCTACTATAACTATAGGATGCCCCATTCTCGTGAATTACTGCATTTATCCGAGTGATCCACAAACGACGAAAATCTCTCTTTTGCCGATCTCTATCCCGATGAGTCGAAACCAAAGCTCTGATTTTCTGTTGAGTAATAGTTCGAGTAAGTCTTGAATGGGCTCCTCGAAAGCTTGATGTAAATAAACGAATTTTTGTTCTACGTCTACGAGCTATATATCCTCGTCTAGTTCTGGTCATTGAATAAATGAAACTTTGATGAATAACTAATTGATTTCCTTTCTTTCAGTTATCCTTGTACCCTTTCCTGGTCTATTAATAACAAAGCGGATTCTTCCAATGTATAAAATAAAAATTCCAATGGCTTTTGCTACTATAACCTTCCCGACCACGATTTTTTTTTCTTTTTTCTATGCATTTCACCTCGAAATAAGAAATAGTATTGATACTAGGTATCAAAAACATAGTAAATTAACTAAAAAAGTAGTCAATTTGAAATTAAATGGATAAAGAAATAGTGGGTTCCATCGTTTCTATGGTTACTTCTTAAACGGTGAGGTCCTTTCTATACACCGGAGCTCCTTCCTTCATTTAATAAATCTTATTGGTAACTTGTACAGTTCACACTCTTTGGCTCTACCCATGAATTATCCAGTAATAGGTCTTTCACAATGAGATCTACCTATACAGTAACGGTATTTAATTATGAAGGTTAGCTAAGTAGCTGACCCTGTTAGTCCGTTCTTGCAAGAGTGGGAGCCTAATCTTTCTGCTGATTTTCCCCGCTTAATGGATAACCCTTTTGCCAATGGGGAATTGCTTATTATCTTAAATTTAGGTGATTGTATTTGCACCGACGGAAACCATAAATTTCATACACAATACACAATAGGGGAATATGATAGATCTTTTTTTTTTTTAGTTTAGATAGTGAATGGAGTTCTTCCATTCTATTCACTGGTACTGATCATTGATACTGGAAAAGTTGTTTTTCGTCCCAGTCCATGATCTGAACGAGTCGCACATACACCCTAGTACATGTTCCTCGGCGCTGAGGACACCCCCGAAGAGCGGGAGATTTCGTGACATTTCTGATTGGCTGTCTTGTGTTTCTAATAAGTTGTTTAATAGTTGGCATGCTGAATCATATACATAATGTACTGGTTTAGATCGATCCTAACCGGATGATTATGAATTACCCCCATTTTATTTAATTTAATGAAAATGAAACCCGGTAAGAAGATCTCAAATCACGGATTTGCACGAAATCCTTTCTTTTTTCATTGAACCGCTACAAGATCAACAATTCCATGAGTTTGGGCTTCTGTTGCTGACATAAAAACATCCCTTTCCAGGTCTTCGGATACAACCCATAAGGGTTTGCCCGTTCTTTGTACATAAACCTTTGTGATGATTTCGCGCAGTTTCAGTAGTTCTTCCGCTTCCATGACAAATTCTCCGGCTTGTGCCTCATAAAAAGCGGCAGCCGGTTGATGGATCATTACCCTGATGATATAACATAATAAATGATTTCTCTATCTCGTATGATGAGTCGAAGAGAAGAGATAAAGAATAACAAGAAAAAAAGATAGAATTGAACAACCGTACAGGCATCTTTTGCGAATTGCATACGGCTCTACAATGGAATTGACTTTTACCTGCCATCGAAAAATGTAGGATCTGTCAGATCCAGATCGGTAAATGATCCAATTACCACCCTTCCTTTCGGAGAAGTTAAAAAATACTATGATGGCTCCGTTACGTTATATATTTATTTCCTCTATGATTCAGCAATCCCAAAGTTTCTTTTTGATCTGATCAAATAAAATAAGAACCAAATAAGATTATTTTTTATTTTCGTATCCTTTCATAACATAAAGATTGTTAAGAGCCTTCTGGTGTGAAAACAAAAAGTTTGTGACGCTGAAACGGACCCCCGATAGATAAGATAAAATCGGAAATACCCTTTATCTCATACTTCTCTTTCGATACATAATCTAATGTTTTGAAAAAAAAAACAATAAAGAATTTTCTCATATCGAATTCGAAGTGCCATGCTATTATTACTTAATATTCATATTTCATATGGCGAAGGCATAGTCTGCTTTTTTCTATCAAATAAAAAACTCATTGGCGCCAAGCGTGAGGGAATGCTAGACGTTTGGTAATTGTTCCTCCGACCAGGATAAAAGATCCCATTGAAGCGGCTAATCCCAGGCATATTGTATGTACCTCTGGTGGCACAAATTGCATAGTATCATAAATAGCTATTCCGGGTAGTACCCATCCGCCAGGAGAATTTATAAAAAAATACAGATCTTTGTTTTCATCCTCTATACTGAGATATATCATAAGACCAATAAGTTGATTCGAGATCTCGCTCTCAACCTCTTGGCCTAAAAAAAGTAATCTTTCTCGATAAAGTCGGTTGATTAGGATAAAATTGTATCCCTCAGGAACCGTACATGCACCTTTTGATGCATACGGTTCTAAAAAAAATCGCGAAAAAGAATCAATGTGTAGATTCCAGCCCTCTTTTTTTTCATAGCAAGCTCTTTCTAAAACGAGGGGGCTTTTTCTTCGATTTTTCAAGAAAGATGAGTTTTGACCCTTCCATATAATATATATAAATATATATAAAATAAAAAAAAAAAAAGAATTCATTAAACTTATCGAACTAACTTATCATTGATGTATTGTCTCATCGAGATCCGATCCAAATCACGATGTCATTTTCTTGTTTCTAAATGGGCCTTCTTAATTTTTTTAGGTTTATGCTCTACTCCGGGTAAAGATCCGATCGACTTCGATTTGCACATATAGGACAAATGCCCCCAATACCACTTCTTTTTACTACAACTTCCTTTTTTTATTTATTTCATGTCTTCACCAAATATTCGACGTATTCATCCTATTACTCGATTGATTAACAGTTTGAGATCACTCCTATTTCTATTTATAAATAAAATCATTTATGATACAATATAGTAATCATATATTACCAATTGGGTTTTTTATAAACGGAGCCTGTATACTTCATTTTATTGATCCAACTAAGCCAACCATAAATTATTTGATAATATTAATCTGGATCCCCCCAAAAATAAAATGGATCTAATTGAACTTCACGCTCCAAATTGTTGATGATTCAATCAATCTTTCTTGGGCGAAACAGAGGATATCTCGATCGAGGGAGAGAACGGGAAAATACCATATGACCCAATATATCTGACAAGCCGCACTATACGTCAATCCAAGATATATCGTCCTCTCCAGGATTTCGAAAAGGCACTTTTGGAACACCAATAGGCATAAAAAAACAGAAAAAAGAATTTAGTACTTTATTTCACTTTGGTATGGAAACGTAACAATGAGTTTATTGTCTTCATAATATTGGCCTTCATCATATTTTATCCTTAGATTGGATAAGTTCATAAAAGAAGACAGAATGAATAAAGGAAAATTTTTACGAATAGGGCCTTCGAATGATGAACAAGTATGGGTGCATTCACTCATAGAAAATGGGATCAACCCCCATTGCGTATTGGTACTTATTGGGTATAGAATAGATCTGTTTATCTTTGTTCCTACGAACAGAATTGTTCCATTAGTACCAACAGAATAGAACAAATACAAATATTAACATTAACCCTTGCTTCGAGATAATCCACTGAAAAGAGAATATCAATAGCATAGTTTTTTCTAATGCAATAAAGTTACATAGTGTCTATTTTTCTTTGATAAAGAGGTATTTCCATGGGTTTGCCTTGGTATCGTGTTCATACTGTCGTATTGAATG